CTTTTTACTAATAAACCGATAGTCAAAATCATTCCATTCAGGGTCTTTTATTCTATCAAAGCGCCGGCTTTCTAAATTCTCATAGGGCCCCCCTGGAATTCCTTCCAAGGCTTGTTGGATTATTTTTATGGATTCTGTCATTTCACTGATTCGTACTAAATAACGAGCTAATGAATCCCCTTCTTTTTGCCATTGAATTTCCCAATCAAATTCGTCATAACACTCATAACGGTCAACTTTACGAAGATCCCATTGTATTCCGGAAGCTCGTAGCATTGGCCCCGATAAACCCCAATTTAGTGCTTCTTCTCCGCCAATAATACCTACGCCTTCAACTCGTTCTAAAAAAATAGGATTTCGCGTAATAAGCTTTTGATATTCAGCAACCCCAGTTAAAAAATAATCGCAAAAATCCAAACATTTATCTATCCAGCCATAAGGTAGATCGGCAGCGACCCCTCCGATACGAAAATAATTATGCATCATGCGCATACCGGTAGCAGCTTCGAATAGGTCATATATCAATTCTCGTTCTCGAAAAATATAGAAAAAGGGGGTCTGTGCCCCAATATCTGCCATAAAAGGGCCAAGCCATAACAAATGAGAAGCGATACGACTCAACTCCAGCATAATAGTTCTAATATAGCTAGCCCTTTTAGGTACTTGAATATTGCCTAGCTGTTCAGGTCCATTTACGGTTATTGCTTCTGTAAACATGGTAGCTAAATAATCCCAACGTGTTACATAAGGCAAATATTGTATAATTGTTCGATTTTCCGCAATTTTCTCCATTCCTCTATGTAAATAACCCAATATAGGTTCACAGTCAATAACATCTTCACCATCGAGAGTAACGATCAGTCGAAGAACACCATGCATTGATGGGTGGTGAGGCCCCATATTCACTATCATGAGGTCATTTCTTGTAATTGGTGTAATCATAAGTTTTTCCCGAGTCAGTCTTCCATGCATTTCTGAAAGTAAAAAGAAGTTCATTAAAATTTAAACGACTAAGCTCATCAAATTGTATCATGCTTCAAATTAACGAGTTTTTATTTCTCGAATATCCAACTCATTAATTAATTCTTTATAGCGTCCTCTACTTCTTTTTGACAAATAGGCTAGTAGTCGTTGACGTTTTCCCAAAATTTTTCGCAAACCTCTCTGAGATGAAAAGTCTTTTTTGTGCAATTCCAAATGTGAAGTAAGCCTCCTTATCTTAGTGGTGAAACTGAATACTTGAAATTCCACTGTCCCTCTATTTTCTTCATTTTCTTTTTGAGAAATAATCGAAATGACTGAATTTTTTACCATAAAAAAATTCCCCTTTTTCCTTATACAGATATGGATTTTACTGATCAGTAATAATAATGCTATTAATTTCTATGCGATATATACAATAATTTTATCCAAATAACTCCTAATTTTCTGAATTCAAACCAATCACTAATCAATCGAATTTGAAATTCTATTTAGATAGGAATAAAAAAAGAATTGGTACGTTTTCGCATCGAAAAATTTCGACCTAAAATACAGAAGCGTCTATTGATTTATTTCAAGATCTATCTATTGATTTATTTCAAGATCTAATGGAGATATTATTCATAGTCACTTCATATTGGATACTAGAATGAGATGTGAGACAAGAAAAATACAGGATCTGAGCTGTATATTTATTTACTTTTATATACCCTATATATAATTATATAGGGTATATAGAAATATGATATAGGATATATAGAAAAAAGTGTATTATTTACAAAATTTCAATCGCGGATACAGATATATTCTTAACATACTGAAACGACTGCCATTATTGGTATCAAACCAATAACGATCCATACAAGCTAAATCTTCTAATCGATAATTAGGCCAAAGAAAGAGCTTTAATTTCATTAATTTATTTTTTTCTCTATCAAGATGGTTATTGTCGTGTGAAACTTGGCTGATGTTTGTTACGTTCTTTTCATTCCAAAATACTGGATTTCTATCTATATAATTTTTATTCTTTGAACTGAAACAAATTAGAATTCTCACTTTTCTACGACGTTTAAACGATAAAATATTTTCCGGAACAAGTAAATCAAAATGCTTTTTGTCTCTATTTTCGGTTATTCTTTGATGTGGTAAAATAGTTTCATCAAAATTTTTCTTAGAAACATATCTTTGTTCTTGATATTTTTGATTAATTTGGTGCTTACTCTTATGAAACAACGAAATACCTATGGTTTGATACATAATAAATTGTCCATCTTTTTTGCCAGACAACCGGAGTGGTTCTACAATCAATACACCTTTCTTTATCAATTCTGAGATAGTTAAATTCTTTTGAATCAACATTATATCCAAACTCATTTCTCTCTTTTGAATGGAGGATATAGTAATTTTTCTTGGATCTATCAGTCTAAGCAGGAGACAATAGACCTTGGTATTATTGATCATTCTTTGATTCAAAGTTGCACCCCATCTCAATTGAAAAAGCAAATAACGTTTCAGGAAGAAATCTAGTTCTGCTTCTGTATTGCTTTTGTATTGTTTTTTATTTTTCCCCTTTTCCGAGCTTGCATAAATTTCTTCAATATCTTTTTGTTGTGAGAGAACGGATTCGCGATCTCCTTGGCTTATGGGTTCTTTTTCTTCTTCAGTTCGATGCTTTTTATTCGATGCTATCAACAAATTTATCTTTTTCTTTTCATTAATTTTTTTCTTTTTACTACTTAAATTTAAAAGAAGTAATTTGCTTGGTATAAACCAAGGTTTCATTTTATATGCCTTATAAAGAAATACAAATTCTGGGAAGAGCCAAAATTCCAGATTTGATATAGGGCGCTTTAGCATTTTTTCATTCATTCCCATCCAATCAAGAAATCCTTTGTGGGAGTTTAGTGAATTGGTTTCTGGAATCATAAGATAAAAAAGATCTTTTTTAGAAATTATTTGAGAGTTGTTAGTACGAATTTGAGCATTTTGATTCCTATTAGTATCAATTATGATCCAGGCCTCAATATCGACTTTTTGTCTAAGATAAAAATGAAAAATTTTCCAATCAAAATATTTTCTATCAGCCGGTTTTTTCATATATGGAATATCAACCTGCCCTAGATCGTTTGGACTAGGGATGTTTCTCCATATATCAAAAAGGGCTTTTTTAGCCCTGTTATAAGTATAAGAAATTTCTTGGCTCTTATTTCCGTCAAAGGGAGGTCTATAAAAAAAGCATTCCGTTTTATTTTCATAATTAATAAATTTATATGATAAAAGATTATATCTATAGGATTTTCGAAAATTATCTTTTTCATTAGATAATAAATCTACTTCAGATTTTTTTTTGGAACCAGCTAATAGGTCTTTTTCATATGAATGCCGCTTGTTTAAATTTTCCTTTTGAGCTATACAACGCAGGCGAACTCTATTTCGCCGCTTTTCTGGTATTAATATAGACCATCTGGTCTGAGATAAATGGTATTGAAAATGCCCTTTTAACCAAATTTTCCATTGATTCGTTTCATAGCCAGGAAGTTTCTTATTTGCTAATTTTGAATTAACCATTCCTTGTCTTTCAAAAGAATCCTTTATTTTAGGCTTAAGAAAGGGGGGTATTTTTTGATATTGAACAACAGATTTTACCGAGTTACTAATTTTTATTTGTGATAATTTGTAAAATACATAGGCTTGTGACATGTAGAATAAGTCATAAAAAATACGTGAATTTTCTTTAATATTACTAATCTTATCAAGTGGCTTTTTTATAGTCGAAATAAAAGAAATTGGAGTTTTTTTTTTTGTATTAATTTTTGCTTGTTTTCTTTCATTATTGTAAATCCATTTATCAAAATTTTTTTTCGTTAATTTAAGAAAAAGTTCTGTATTTATTCTGGGAATATTAATGATAGATAAAAATAGATTTGTATAGGTTTTTTCAATGAAAATTTTTAAAATGGAGGGTAATTTACAGATTAATCGAGGATTTTTTCTTTTTAATATTTGCGATTTTTCAAATCTTTTAGCATTATAACTTGTTTTCTTAGGACTAAGATTTTTTATTCTTGGAGTTACTTTTTTTTTCTCTTTTGAGATTCTTTCGATTTGATTTTGGATTGTACTTGTTCTATCAGTCAGATCCTTCGTTTTTTTTTCTGTCAATGGAGAATTTGTCCAACTCGAAGATGCAATTTGACTAAACGATTCGTGAATTATCTGATTGCTTATCATGGAATCTTTTTCATCTTTAAGTTCGCCCGATTTAGAGACTTCAACTTCTCTTAATCTAAACAATAGAATTGGATTTACTTTTGAAAGTTCTTTTGTTATATTTTTTATAAAAAAAATACCTTCGATAACCCATTTTTGGATTTCTTTTGAAATGTTTCGAAGTAATTTTGTTTTTTCTTTGAAAACTGTTAGAACTCGAAAATATTTCTTTTTACATTTTGCAATTAGTTTTTTTACTTCCTTTAAAAGAGGTTTAAAAAAAGAAGGACGTTTTCGGGGCGCACCAAAAGGAAGTTCCGCTTCCATTCCCCAAATTGTTAAAAAACAAAAATCATCTTTTTCTTTTTTCTTTTTCATTAGATCTTTCTGAGAGGATCGTAGTTTTGATTTGCGCCAAGGTTTCAGACAGAAAGGAAACATTATTTTTATCTGAATGCCGTCTGTCAACCAATTTTTTGGAAACTCTGTTTCGGATAATGGAACACCATTATAGGTACATTTAAGATGTATCTCTCTATTCCATTCCTGGAAATCCTCAGCCCATTCAGGAAGTTGGAATAGGAGTATACGGCCAATATTTTTTGAAATTATTAATAAAGGTAATAGAATACTTTTTCTAAAAATAGATTGAGTTATTAACATACAACCTCTTATTACTTGCGCAAGTGGAATACTATCCCAGGACTCTGCTATCTCTATTCGCACTTTTTCCTTTCTTTTGTTCTTTTCTTTTTTTTCTTCTCTTTTTGTTTGTTCTTTTGTATACTCTACTGTTTTGAATGCTTCTC